CAAAACAAGAACAAGTACATTATGGTAATTATGATCCTAAAACTCTGGAAAATGATCCTAAGAATATTCAAACTTCTCTTTCAATTAATTAATTAATTGATTTTTTTTTTTTTACTTAGAAATCTTTAGTCTTTATGAGTTATTAACCTTTTTAAATGTTCAAATTAATCTTTCAATTATTCAAAAATGTGTTTCAATTGCTTATGACATTGGTTTCTTTAGTGAATTGGCTTATGTCATTGGTTACTTTTTTATTGAAGAAGCTTATGGCATTGGTTTCTTTCGTGGTTTCTTTAGTGAATTGGCTTATGTCATTGGTGACTTCTTTATTGAAGAAGCTTATGTCATTATTGAAGAAGCTTATGGCATTGGTTTCTTTCGTGGTTTCTTTAGTGAATTGGCTTATGTCATTGGTGACTTCTTTATTGAAGAAGCTTATGTCATTGGTGATTTCTTTATTTAAGGCATTGTTTTCTTTATTTTTTTAAGAAGCTTATGGCATTCGTGAGTTCAGTTTCATTTTTTAGAATTATAGCAATTAATAAAACACGAACACATACAAAAAGAAGGTCTCAAAAAACAAAAGGCAAGCAAGAGGATTTATCTTGGCAGGCATCCCCTACTACTGGGGGGGCCTACTGGGCTATTAGCTCAGTGGTAGAGCGCGCCCCTGATAACTGCGTCGTTGTGCCTGGGCTGTGAAGGCTATCAGCCACATGGATAGTTCAATGTGCTCATCAACGCCTGACCCAGAGATGTGGATCATCTAAGGCACATTAGCATGGCGTACTCCTTCTGTTCGAACCAGGGTTGAAAACTGACTTTTTTTGAGCAGGAGGATAGATGAGGTGATTAAGGTGAGATCGAATGTAGATCAAATTTTCTATTCATTCGTGGGATCTGGGCGGTCCTGGGCAGCCATGTATTTTAGGCTACCTTTTTTCGAGAATCCATGCATATCTTATCAGTGTATGGAAGGCTATCTCTCGAGCACAGGCTGAAGTTCTTATTATTAAGCCTAAATGTGTAAAAAAACACCTAACAACACATCTTCACAGACCAAGAACTACGAGATCACTTTTTATTCTAGGGTGACGGAGGGATCATATCATTCGAATTCATGCTTTTTTACTTTGCGTGGGATGCGGGAAATATAGTAAGTATAGGTCCGGCCGAGAGACTTTTTCTTTCTAAACCTATATGAATAGTTAAATACTTGCTCGGTCTTCGACTCGTTCAATTACTATGAACAATTTCCGGATCAGTAGATTAGGAAATCGTTATTCGTCTCCTAATAAACGATGAGAAAAGCAGGATCGAAAAAGGATCTTGGAGTGTCTGGGATTGGGTTAGGAGGATCTTATTAATACCTCCTTTTCTCTTCTCATCCAAATTTTGACTTCTTTTCTTGCCGTTGGTGAAGAAAAAGGAAGGAGAGCAAGTACACTTGGAGAGCGCAGTACAGCGGAAAATTGTATGCTGTGTTCGGGAAGGATGAGTCGCTCCTGAATGAAGAGAGAACTTATTTTCATCGAATCATAGGTGCGATTATTTACTTCACGGGCGAGGTCTCTGGTTCAAGCCCAGGATAGCCCACCCATTATGCGCTATGTAGTAGGATTGTTGTCTGCTTCATTTGATATCTACGGGGATATAGCTCAGTTGGTAGAGCTCCGCTCTTGCAATCGGGTCGTTGCGATTACGGGTTGGATGTCTGATTGTTTAGGCGGTAATGATAGTATTTTTACCTGAACCAGTGGCTCACTTTTTATCAGTAATGGGAGAAAGGACCGTAACATGCCACTAAAAAACTCTATTAAGACGAGGATAGACTGTCAAGAACGTAGAGAAGGTAGGGTGGGTAGTTGGTTAGATCTAGTATGGATCGTACATGGTCCATAGTTGGAGTTGGCGGCTCTCCTAGGGATCTTTCTTATAGGATCCTCGGGGAAGAGGATCAAGTTGGCCCTTGCGAACAACTTGATGTACTATCTCCCTTCAACCCTTTTTAGCCCAAAAAAACGGGGGCAGAAGGAAAAGTCATGCCATGGACCGACCCCATCATCTCCACCCCGTAGGAACTACGAGATCGCTCCAAGGATGCTTTCGTCATCCAGGGGTCACAGACCGACCACAAACCCTGATTTGAGAAGTGGAACGCATTAGCTGCCCCTTCTGATTGGGCAGGAAGGGTCGGAGAAGGGCAATCTTTTGAAGATAAGACCAAAGAGTCGGTGGAAAAAAGAAGAGCTTTTTGTTCCTGGTTCTTCCGGAGTTTGAATTCTTAAGAACTTCAAGAATTCCTAGGGGCAACATTGCTTTTGGGAGGAGTTGCTCTTTGGAGAGCACAGTACAATGAAAATTGTGAGCTGTGTTCGGGGGGAAGGCTATTGTCGATTGTTGACCTTCTATGGTAGACTTAATCAAGAGGGTTCAATAGACAGTGGTTGACCCTGTGGCGGATGCCAGCGGTTCGAGTCCGCTTATCTCCACCCCGTGA